CTGAAATCTTTTTTATTATTTATTAAAAAATCTGCTTCTAAATTGTTAATAATAAAAAAAAGAAAGGGTATGGATAAATGGAAGGATGAGAGGAAGAAAGAAAATATTGATGATATATAATTCCAATATGTAAGGTCTATGAGTCATCTCATAAAAAATCTGTGTAATAAAGCATCAATACGGATTCATCATTAAATGGATCTGCTCATCGAACAAAAAATAAAGAGCTTCGAGCCAATAAAGACTAAGAATATTGACTCAAGAACTAATAGCTCCATTGTAGAATTCAGACCTAACCATTAAATAAGAAGCGATGGGAACGACGGAACCTGTGAATTCAAAAGATTCTATGAAAATGAATTTGAATGATTCATTGATCGGGATGGCGGAACCGACCAGAGACCAATTCATCTATTCGGAAAAGTTATGAACGAATGATAGAACTGAAATAGAAATGGAAAGAGTAAATATTCGCCCGCGAAAACTTTATTTTCTTGGATTGCTAAATTTGGGTCAATCCAATACGATAAAGAGTAAAACAAAAAAAAGATTCCTTTTAACATTCTAATATCGATAAATAGAAGAAAAAATAGTTTAGTTATAGTTATTAATATTAATATATATTATATTTAATTTCATTATTATTATTATATATATCTATACAAACAAAATAGACAAATCAAGATATACAAATTAATAAGATTTGATCTAGATTAAATGAAATCCATGATTCAGTTATTAAAATTAAATATAAATACATCTATGCATAATATTATATCTGAATAGAATTCAAATTGAACTCAAAATCTTTAATTTGAATTTATTTTATTCGCGAGGAGCTGGATGAGAAGAAACTCTCACGTCCGGTTCTGTAGTAGAGATGGAATTCAAAACAAACCATCAACTATAACCCCAAAAGAACCAGATTCCGTAAACAACATAGAGGAAGAATGAAGGGAATATCTTATCGAGGTAATACTATTTGTTTTGGTAAATACGCTCTTCAGGCACTTGAACCCGCTTGGATCACATCTAGACAAATAGAAGCAGGTCGACGAGCAATGACACGAAATGCACGTCGCGGTGGAAAAATATGGGTTCGTATATTTCCAGATAAACCGGTTACAGTAAGACCCGCAGAAACACGTATGGGTTCAGGTAAAGGCTCTCCCGAATATTGGGTAGCGGTTGTTAAACCAGGTCGAATCCTTTATGAAATGGGTGGAGTAACAGAAACTATAGCCAGAAGGGCTATTTCAATAGCAGCGTCCAAAATGCCTATACGAGCTCAATTTATCATTTTGGGATAAAAAAGAAATAGGCCTTACTTAAAAACTTAAAAATAGTGGGTGCAGGTTTCTTTTTTTGGACAAATAATATTTCTTTTTTTCTTCGACCTTTGTATTGTAAAAAACAGATAAAAAAATGATATGATTCAACCTCAAACCCATTTGAATGTAGCAGATAACAGCGGGGCTCGAGAATTGATGTGTATTCGAATCATAGGAGCTAGCAATCGTCGATATGCTCATATTGGTGACGTTATTGTTGCTGTGATCAAAGACGCAGTTCCAAACATGCCTCTAGAAAGATCAGAAGTGGTCAGAGCTGTAATTGTCCGTACTTGTAAAGAACTTAAACGTGACAACGGTATGATAATACGATATGATGACAATGCTGCAGTTGTGATTGATCAAGAAGGAAATCCAAAAGGAACTCGAGTTTTTGGTGCGATTGCCCGAGAATTGAGACAGTTCAATTTTACTAAAATAGTTTCATTAGCTCCCGAGGTATTATAAAATAAGACCACGATATGGTTATAGTAGGGTATTTAAAAGAAATAGATTAAGATTCATTTAGTAGATTTTCTCTCACGTATATACCTTTCAAAATTAATATTTATAAACAAACACGTAAAAAAAAAAAAAAGAAAAACATGTTGATTATATCGAAATTTGGAGGCACCAATAATTTTAATTAATCATGAGTAGTGATACTATTGCTGACATAATAACTTCTATACGAAATGCCGATATGTATAGAAAAAGCGTGGTTCGAGTAGCATCTACTAATATCAGCCAAAGTATTGTGAAAATACTTTTACGAGAGGGTTTTCTCGAAAATGTGAGAAAACATCGAGAGAACAACAAATATTTTTTGGTTTTAACCCTACGACATAGAAGGAATAGGAAAAGGACTTATAGAAATCTTTTAAATTTAAAACGGATAAGTCGGCCGGGTCTACGAATCTATTCTAACTATCAAAGAATTCCTAGAATTTTAGGTGGGATGGGGGTTGTAATTCTTTCTACTTCTCGAGGTATAATGACAGACCGAGAGGCTCGACTAGAAAGAATAGGCGGAGAAATTTTGTGTTATATATGGTAATCTTTCTAATATCCGATATGAAACTTCTTTTTTGTGAAAAAGAAAAGAGAAGGGGTGGGTTCTCTAATAGGGTTCTTCCTCCACTAGTTGATACTTCAAGGGGGTTTTACCTGGAATGAAAGAACAAAAATGGATTCATGAAGGTTTAATTACTGAATCGCTTCCCAACGGTATGTTCCGGGTTCGTTTAGATAATGAAGATATGATTCTAGGTTATGTTTCAGGAAAGATCCGACGTAGTTTTATACGGATACTGCCAGGAGATAGAGTAAAAATTGAAGTAAGTCGTTATGATTCAACCAGAGGTCGTATAATTTATCGACTCCGCAACAAAGATTCGAAAGATTAGGTGTTTTTTAACTTCACCGTTTCTTTCGTAGGAATACGATTCGAAATCGAAAATTTCAAGAAACTTATTTTCTTCCAAAAAGTGGATTCAAAATTAAAGTAAGGAGTGGCAAATATGAAAATAAGAGCTTCCGTTCGTAAAATTTGTGAAAAATGTCGACTAATCCGTCGTCGGGGACGAATTATAGTAATTTGTTCCAACCCAAGACATAAACAAAGACAAGGATAATCAAACTCGTTAAAGACCTGATATACAAATAGGGAATCTGTTTTGACATGAAATGGATATATCCATATATCTCTGACTCAAATTTATGAGATCATAAAATATGGCAAAAGCTATACCGAAAAAGGGTTCACGTGGACGTATTGGTTCACGTAAGAGTACACGTAAAATACCAAAGGGGGTTATTCATATTCAAGCAAGTTTCAATAATACCATTGTGACTGTTACAGATGTACGCGGGCGGGTGGTTTCTTGGTCCTCTGCCGGTACTTGTGGCTTCGGAGGTACAAGAAGAGGGACGCCGTTTGCTGCTCAAACCGCAGCGGCAAATGCTATTCGTGCAGTAGTAGATCAAGGTATGCAACGAGCAGAAGTCATGATTAAAGGTCCAGGTCTCGGAAGAGACGCAGCATTACGAGCTATTCGCAGAAGTGGTATACTATTAACTTTCGTACGGGATGTAACCCCTATGCCACATAATGGCTGTAGACCCCCGAAAAAAAGACGTGTGTAGAAATAAAAAAGGAAGATATTTCAATAGTAAGAGAAACAAGAGAAATAAATGATTCAATGATCTGATCAAATAATATTATTATGGTTCGAGAGAAAATAACAGTATCTACTCGGACACTACAGTGGAAGTGTGTTGAATCAGCAGCAGACAGTAAGCGTCTTTTTTATGGGCGCTTTATTCTGTCTCCGCTTATGAAAGGTCAAGCAGACACAATAGGCATTGCGATGCGAAGGGCTTTGCTTGGAGAAATCGAAGGAACATGTATCACACGCGCAAAATCTGAGAAAATATCACACGAATATTCTACGATAACGGGTATTCAAGAATCAGTACATGAAATTTTAATGAATTTGAAAGAAATCGTATTGAGAAGTAATCTCTATGGAACTTGTGAGGCGTCTATTTGTGTCAGAGGCCCTGGATATGTAACTGCTCAAGATATCATCTTACCGCCTTATGTAGAAATCGTCGATAATACACAGCATATAGCTAGCTTGACAGAACCCATTGAGTTGGTTATTGGATTACAAATAGAGAAGAATCGCGGATATCTTATAAAAGCGCCAAATACCTTTCAAGATGGAAGTTATCCTATAGATCCTGTATTCATGCCTGTTCGAAATGCGAATCATAGTATTCATTCTTATGAAAATGGTAACAAAGAAATACTATTTCTCGAAATATGGACAAATGGAAGTTTAACTCCTAAAGAAGCACTTCACGAAGCCTCCCGGAATTTGATTGATTTATTGATTCCCTTTTTACATACCAAAGAAGAAAATCTAAATTTAGAGGACAATCAACACATGTTTCCTTTACCCCCTTTTACCTTTTATGATAAATTGGCTAAACTAACAAAAAATAAAAAAAAAATGGCGTTGAAATCGATTTTTATTGACCAATTAGAATTGCCTCCCAGGATCTATAATTGTCTCAAAAGGTCCAATATATATACATTGTTGGACCTTTTGAATAACAGCCAAGAAGATCTTATGAAAATGGAGCATTTTCGCATAGAAGATGTCAAACAAATTTTAGGGATTCTAGAAAAAAATTTCGTAATTGATTTACCGAAAAATAAGTTTTAAATCCATTGGATTTTTTTCATGTTTTTTTTAGAAAAAGGCCAAATAAAGGGTTTTGAATATTTAGGACAATTCATATATATATTCGGAATCAGCATAGATTCATAATTTAATTGAATAGATGTATCTAGGGAGAATTCACTTTGAAGCGACTGTTCCCTAGATACATACGTCGTGATATTTTATTTCACAATTGAATCAATCAATTTAAAAAAGACCTAAAGTTAGGGATTTATCAATAGGTAATGTTGCACCAATACCCAACCAAAGGGCCACTGCGGTACCAATCAAAAATACGGTTGTCGCTACTGGACGACGAAACGGATTTTGGAATTTATTAACATTCTCTAAAAAGGGTACTGTTAATAATCCCGCGGGCACTGAAACCATTAAAAGAACACCCAATAATTTATTGGGTACTGTACGAAGTATTTGAAAT